GGTTGGTAAACAAGGATCGGTTTTTTAGCAAGGTACGGAATGTATTGTCAAATATTCAATATGATTCCACAAGATCAAGATCTATTTTCGTTCAAGTAAGGGATTCTAGCCAATTGAAAGGATCTTCTGATCAATCCATAGATCATTTCGATTCCATTAGAAATGAGGATTCAGAATATCCCACATTGATCGATCAAACAGAGATTCAGCAACTAAAAGAAAGATCGATTCTTTGGGATCCTTCCTTTCTTCAAACGGAACGAACAGAGATAGAATCAGATCAATTCCCGAAATGCCTTTTTGGATCTTCCTCAATGTCCCGGCTATTCACGGAACGTGAGAAGCAGATGAATAATCATCTGCTTCCGGAAGAAATCGAAGAATTTCTTGGGAATCCTACAAGATCAATTCGTTCTTTTTTCTCTGACAGATGGTCAGAACTTCATCTGGGTTCGAATCCTATTGAGAGGTCCACCAGAGATCAGAAATTTTTGAAGAAAAAACAAGATGTTTCTTTTGTCCCTTCCAGGCGAGCGGAAAATAAGGAAATGGTTGATATATTCAAGATAATTACGTATTTACAAAATACCGTCTCAATTCATCCTATTTCATTCTTGAACAAAAATCCATTTTTTGATTTATTTCATCTATTCCATGACCGGAACAAAAGGGGATACACGTTACACCACGATTTTGAATCAGAAGAGAGATTTCAAGAAATGGCAGATCTATTCACTCTATCAATAACCGAGCCGGATCTGGTGTATCATAGGAGATTTGCCTTTTCTATTGATTCCTACGGGTTGGATCAAAAAAAATTCTTGAATCAGGTATTCAACTCCAGAGATGAATCGAAAAAGAAATCTTTATTGGTTCTACCTCCTCTTTTTTATGAAGAGAATGAATCTTTTTATCGAAGGATCAGAAAAAAATCGGCCCGGATCTACTGCGGGAATGATTTGGAAGATCCAAAACGAAAAACAGCGGTATTTGCTAGCAACAACATAATGGAGGCAGTCAATCAATATAGATTGATCCGAAATCTGATTCAAATCTATGGGTACATAAGAAATGTATCTAATCGATTCTTTTTAATGAATAGATCCGATCACAACTTCGAATATGGAATTCAAAGGGATCAAATAGGAAATGATACTCTGAATCATATAACTATAATGAAATATACGATCAACCAACATTTATCGAATTTGAAAAAGAGTCAGAAGAAATGGTTTGATCCTCTTATTTCTCGAACCGGGAGATCCATGAATCGGGATCCTGATGTATATAGATACAAATGGTCCAATGGGAGCAAGAATTTCCAGGAACATTTGGAACATTTCCTTTCTGAACAGAAGAACCATTTTCAAGTAGTGTTCGATCGGTTACGTATTAATCAATATTCGATTGATTGGTCCGAGGTTATAGACAAACAAGATTTGTCTAAGTCACTTCGTTTCTTTTTGTCCAAGTCACTTCGTTTCTTTTTGTCCAAGTCACTTCTCTTTTTGTCCAAGTCACTTCCCCTTTTCTTTGTGAGTATCGGGAATACCCCCATTCATAGGTCCGAGATCCACATCTATGAATTGAAAGGTCCGAATGATCAACTCCGCAATCAGTTGTTAGAATCAATAGGTGTTCAAATCGTTCATTTGAATAAATTGAAACCCTTCTTATTGGATGATCATGATACTTCCAAAAGACCGAAATCCTTGATCAATGGAGGAACAAGATTACCATTTTGCTTCAAAAAGATACCAAAGTGGGTGATTGACTCATTCCATACTAGAAATAATCGCAGGAAATCCTTTGATAACACGGATTCCTATTTATCAATGATATTCCATGATCGAGACAATTGGCTGAATCCCGTGAAACCATTTCATAGAAGTTCATTGATATCTTCTTTTTATAAAGCAAATCCACTTCGATTCTTGAATGATCCAAATCGCTTCTGGTTCTATTGTAACAAAAGATTCCCTTTTTATGTGGAAAAGACCCGTATCAATAATTATGATCCTACATATGAACAATTCCTCACTATCTTGTTCATTCGCAACAAAATATTTTCTTCGTGCGTCGGTAAAAAAAAACATATTTTTGGGGAGAGAGAGACTATTTTGCCAATCGAGTCACAGGTATCTGACATATTTATACCTAACGATTTTACACAAAGTGGTGACGAAAGGTATAACTTGTACAAATTTTTCCATTTTCCAATTCGATCCGAGCCATTCGTTCGTAGAGCTATTTACTCGATCGCAGACATTTCTACAACACCTCTAACAGAGGAACAAATAGTTCATTTTGAAAGAACTTATTGTCAGCCTCTTTCAGATATGAATCTATCTGATTCAGAAGGGAAGAACTTGCATGAGTATCTCAGTTTCAATTCAAACATGGATTTGATTCACACTCCATGTTCTGAGAAGGATTTCCCATCTGGAAAGAGGAAAAAAAAACGGAGTCTTTCTCTAAAGAAATGCGTTGAGAAAGGGCAGATGTATAGAACCTTTCGACGAGATAGTGCTCTTTTCAATCTCTCAAAATGGAATCTCTTCCAAACATATATGCCATGGTTCCTTACTTCGACAGGGTGGAAATATCTAAATTTCACCACCCTTTTAGAGATTTTTTCAGAACCATTGCCGATACTAAGGATACTAAGTAGCAGGCACAAATTTGTATCCGTTTTGAGAGATATTATGCATGTATCAGATATATCATGGCCAATTCCTCAGAAGATTCTTCCACAATGGACTCTGACTCTGAAAAGTAAGATTTCGAGTCTGATAAGTGAGATTTCGAGTAAGTGTTTACAGAATCTCCTTCTGTCCGAAGAAACGATTCATCGAAATAATGAGTCACCCGTTCCATTGATATGGACACATCTGAGATTAACAAATGCTCGGGAGTTCCTCTATTCAATCCTTTTCCTTCTTCTTGTTGCTGGATATCTCGTTCGCATACATCTTCTCTTTGTTTCCCGAGCCTCTAGTGAGTTACAGACAGAGTTAGAAAAGATCAAATCTTTGATGATTCCATCATACATGATTGAGTTGCGAAAACTTTTGGATAGGTATCCTACATCTGAATCTGAACTGAATTCTTTCTGGTTAAAGAATCTCTTTCTAGTTGCTCTGGAACAATTAGGAGATTTTCTGGAAGAAATACGGGTTTCTGCTTCTGGTGGCAACATGCTATTGGTTGGTGGTTCCGCTTATGGGGTCAAATCAATACGTTCTAAGAAGAAATATTTGAATATCAATCTCATCGATCTCAGAAGTATCATACAAAATCCCATCAATCGAATCGCTTTTTCGAGAAATACGAGACATCTAAGTCGTACAAGTAAAGAGATCTATTCATTGATAAGAAAAAGAAAAGGGGTGAACGGTGATTGGATTGATGAGAAAATAGAATCCTGGGTCGCGAACAGTGATTTGGTTGATGATGAAGAAAGAGAATTCTTGGTTCAGTTCTCCACCTTAACGACCGAAAAAGAAAAAAGGATTGATCAAATTCTATTGAGTCTGACTCATAGTGATCATTTATCAAAGAATGACTCTGGTTATCAAATGATTGAACAACCGGGATCAATTTACTTACGATACTTAGTTGACATTCATAAAAAGTATCTAATGAATTATGAGTTCAATAGATCCTGTTTAGCAGAAAGACGGATATTCCTTGCTCATTATCAGACAATCACTTATTCACAAACCCCGTGTGGGGCTAATAGTTTTCATTTCCCATCTCATGGAAAACCCTTCTCGCTCCGTTTAGCCCTATCCCCTTCTAGGGGTATTTTAGTGATAGGTTCTATAGGAACTGGACGATCCTATTTGGTCAAATACCTAGCGACAAACTCCCATGTTCCTTTCATTACGATATTTCCGAACAACTTTCCGTATTCGTATTACAAGCCTGAAGGTTTTTTTATTGATGATAGTGATAGTGACGATAGTGATTATCGTGACGATATCGATATTGATGATAGTGACGATATTGATGATGACCTTGATCTTGATACGGAGCTGCTAGATATGACGAATGTGCTAACTATGGATATGCCGCCGAGTATATACGGATTTTATATCGATATCACCTTTCGATTCGCATTAGCAAGAGCAATGTCTCCTTGCATAATATGGATTCCAAACATTCATGATCTGTATGTGAATTACAGATCCTTCGGTCTATTACAGAACTATCTCTCCAGAGATTGTGAAAGATATTCTACTAGAAATATTCTTGTTATTGGTTCGACTCATATTCCCCAAAAAGTGGATCCCGCTCTAATAGCTCCGAATAAATTAAATACATGCATTAAGATACGAAGGCTTCTTATTCAACAACAACGAAAGCACTTTTTCATTCTTTCATATACTAAAGGGTTTCACTTGGAAAAGAAAATGTTCCATACTAACGGATTCGGGTCCATAACCATGGGTTCCAATGCACGAGATCTTGCAGCACTTATCAATGAGGCCCTATCCATTAGTATTACACAGAAGAAATCAATTATAGAAACTAATACAATTAGATCAGCTCTTCATAGACAAACTTGGGATTTGCGATCCCAGGTAATATCGGTTCAGGATCATGGGATCCTTTTCTATCAGATAGGAAGGGCTGTTGCACAAAATGTACTTCTAAGTAATTGCCCCGTAGATCCTATATCTATCTATATGAAGAAGAAATCATGTAAAGAAGGGGATTCTTATTTGTACAAATGGTACTTCGAACTTGGAACGAGCATGAAGAAATTAACGATACTTCTTTATCTTTTGAATTGTTCTGCCGGATTGGTCGCTCAAGATCTTTGGTCTTCACCCGGACCTGATGAAAATAATTGGATCGCTTCTTATAGATTCGCTGAGAATGATTCTGATCTAGTTCATGGCCTATTAGAACTAGAAGGCGCTCTGTTGGGATCCTCACGGACAGAAAAAGATTGCAGTCAGTTTGATAATAATCGAGTGACATTACTTCTTCGG